AAATGAGGAAAGGAATAGAAATAATAGAAAATAGAAATAGAATAAGAATAAATAGAATATTAGAATATAGTCTAAATAAAAATTTTATCCATTTTGGATTTAATTTGGCGGCATGGCCAAGTGGTAAGGCGGGGGACTGCAAATCCTTTATCCCCAGTTCGAATCTGGGTGTCGCCTGATCAACAAAAAAAGACTTGAATTTCTTAATCCTGTTGATCGAAAGCATAGGCAAGGGACTAGGTCTGTTGATACTTTATTTTGAGAATCCGCAGGGCCTATAAAAGACTGTCATCTTTTTTCTCAAAATCTGGGTTCTGAGTGGGGCTCAAACAGGTACCAATAAATCTGAAGCAACCCAATCTTATTAATGATTGGTTTGGGCTATTCTGAATTGAATCAAATAAAAGAAATAGTGAGAATTCATTCTGGGCATCAGAACTATGAAAGTAAGAAGCAAGTAAGAAGTCGAAATCTTGGTATCCAAAGGTTCCCAAGAGACACTCCATTTTGGCTACTAAGGTTGAAGAAAGGATTCTAAAAAAGACTATCAAGACTCCCTAATTATTTTACACTATACCTTTATTAATATTGAGGTAGTGTCTACTAACTCTGTCTGCGATGAAATTATATTGGATAGGATGATGGGAAATTCATTTCAGAATTGTGGAAAGAACTGAAGATACTTTGTATCCAGACTCACGAGAGGCTCTGAGTGCTAAGAAATTGAATCAGAATGGTTGAATGGCTATTCTTTTTTCTTCTTTTATTATTTCTGATATTTCATTATCTTATATTTTTATTTTATTGATTTCTTATTTCATTTCTTTGTATTTTTCTATTTTCTATTCATATTATATTTATTATATTACTTTTTGACTTTTTAATATTACGAATATTCCTTTTCTTTATATTACTATTACTTAACTTAAATTACTTATTTTCTTGAATTTCTTTTTTATTTTTTCATTCTACTTTTTGATTTCCAATTCTTTCTATTTCAATAGAATTCTATTGAATAAGAAATATAGGAACTTTTTATGAGTGGATTCATGAAATTGTTTCATCAATAGCCGTAAGTAAGAATCCTATTTTGACTCTGCGCCATTGATTCCACTATGATTTTGAATCAATAATGGAATAATTCATTTAATAGAGATAGGGGACATCATTCACATGGATATAGTAAGTCTCGCTTGGGCTGCTTTAATGGTAGTGTTTACATTTTCTCTTTCACTTGTAGTATGGGGAAGGAGTGGGCTTTAGAGCTAGGAATCTTACTAATTTAGTACTTTACTGAAGAATCTAATTGTATCAATTCGGATCGTTTTGCGAAAGCTGAAAACTTGACTTGGTTTAGTTTATCTAGATTCGTTTATCTATCTATTATTATAGATAATAGTATTAGATTTCTATTTCATATTTTTTTTTAATTATTAATTATTATATAATATATGATATGGTTATGATATTTATATGGTATATACTATAATGATGATATATAGTATATGCCCGTACTCTTCTTCCTACATTAATTCTTTCGATGGACCCCCGGATCCATATCCATAAGCATAAGAAGAGATATAAAAAATCAGGAATTCAAGCAGTTGGGCTTGCAATTATTTTGGATTGATCAAAATGCATACAAATGGGTGTAGAGAAAAAATATAAAATTCGAGTGCTATTTCATTTTTATGTACGTCTAATATATATTATTATATTTATAATTATAGATAGATATCTATTGTCAATTGATCTATATAAGAGAAATCTTCTTTCTGTACACAATACAACTTTATGTACTAAGAATTTGAATATGAAATATTCTACAATACTCAATTGTATAGTGTGGTAGAAAGAGCTATATATAGCTCTTTCTACCACACTATCTCAGATACTTCTGATTCCACATTTCATTTCAGACTGAAATATAGTTTGAAACCCTTTCCTTTCTTCAATCATTGATAAAAATGAAAAATTCAAGTTTCATTCAAATTAATCATTTTGGCTGACTGTTTTTACGTATATGATAAGTAAAAAGGCAGTAGGAACTAAAATGAACAGCGCAGTAGCAATAAACGCAAGAATATTGACTTCCATAATCTCTTTGTTTTTTTCTTTCACAATAATTTGGGATCTAATCCCATAGAGATGATAAAGTGGACTCCTATCAATTCAAAGGTATGAATTGCATCTTGATACTAACCCGGATCAAGATTATGAAGAAAAATATCAAATTGATTTATCGTCGCGAATTGAATAGTATAACATAGGAAGATCTTTTATCCATACTCGATCTAAATGAAATAGAAAGAAATAAAAATAGGATTCTTTATTGGTATTGGATCAGAAATCCCATTTCATTTTCCCGCTTTTCCACTTTTACTTTTCTATCACCTATTCTTATACATTTATCCAATTCTTATTCCTTTCCTTATACATAAAATATACAGAAAATTCTGAGGTCTCAGGTATCATATGGCCAATATTCTATGGGTCATACAATATGCAAATACAAACAAGAAACAGTAGTAGAAATGAGATGAAAAAAGAAAAGGACGGGTGAAGTATCAAAAATCTAATATTCCCACAGATTAGGGGGCGTTGCTTGGTTGGTATTTTATTAGTATCCTCCTTCTTTCCTTCTTGGATTGGAACTAGAACACATACATAAAAAATGCAGTGTGCAATTTGGATGAGAATAAGATAGATTATTTCCAATTAGTCATTGCGGATGCACAAACAAAGTTTGTTCGGAACTAAAGAAGGTGTGATTTCATCTGAACCCGAAAAGTACTCTGTCGAGATAATTATGTGAAGTTCATTGTGTATCGTACAATAAACGAAGATATTTTGTGTCTGTACTCTCGGTCAAAATACGGGCACTCTATTCCATTTTGTTGATCACGAAATGAACAACCGAAAAGAAAAAGGAAATAAGACGAGTATGGTCGCTCTTAAAATACTGAATATAGTCTGTCTTACTCTAGTAAGAAGTAACGATTTGACAAATCTACATATGTTTCTCCCTTACCAATCAGTGCTAGTGGAAGAAATAGAAATTTCCATATTTGTCTGATGAGAAATGTGAAACGAAAACAAAAGAAATAAGGATTCCCCCCATAGATTCAATTTTGTTCCCCGTCCTCCCTTTCACGGAAAAGGGGGAGATGAATTGATCAATTCATCGGTCGGGACTGACGGGGCTCGAACCCGCAGCTTCCGCCTTGACAGGGCGGTGCTCTGACCGATTGAACTACAATCCCAGCCATATGCAACATAGTCTTATGATTTCATAAGAGCATTCTATTTGTCGTGTTGCAACAGAAACACGAATTCTATAGGAATATCCTATTCACATAGATATGAACTTGAGTGATAGTGGCACAGATTACTAGTAATCTATGGTTATTTTCTTGTATTTACTGTATTGCAAATGAAAAGAAAAAGAATGATGAGAAAAAATGGACTATTTTTATTTATACGGATCCGGCATTTCTGTTTCTAGAGGACAAATTTTTTAGATCTTCTTCATGGAGCGGCGAATTCTTGGGCCGAGCTGGATTTGAACCAGCGTAGACATCTCGCCAACGAATTTACAGTCCGTCCCCATTAACCGCTCGGGCATCGACCCAGGAAGAATGAATTCTAGGTTTATTGATAATCCATGACCAACTTCCTTTCGTAGTCTACTACCCCCAGGGGAAGTCGAATCCCCGTTGCCTCCTTGAAAGAGAGATGTCCTGAACCACTAGACGATGAGGGCATACCCGCCCCGACTGTCATCATATTATGACAATAGTATGAGTAGTTTTTTGAAATTGTCAATATATAATTAGAATCAAATGTATGACTAGATCCGAGGAGTCTTTCCTACTTTTATGTTAGGATCCCATAGAATTTTTTCATGGCTCTTTCATGAATGAGCTATCCCATACTCCCATAAATATTCTATCCTGGAACTAGATCTATAACTAGAAACTGTATATAAGTATATGCTATATATGATGAATGATGATATATATGAAAATCTATTCAATAAAAATAGATTCAAAAATAAAATATGAAAATTCAATATGAAATTCCATTTCAATAATGGAAATTAGATTTCTATTGAAGTAAAAGTAATTTAAAGAAAGTTCAATAAAGTAAAGTTAAAAATAAAGAAAGTAAATGTAAATAAAATAGTAGTAGTCTAGTAATACTACTATATAGTCATAGTATAGTATAGAAATAGTATCATAGTCTATTTCTCTTATAGTAATATGAAATTTGAAAGTAACGGTAAAGTCATATTCATATTAGTTAGTATTAGTAATATGAAAGTCTATGTATTTAAAGTATATAAAGTCTATTTCATATTTAAAGTATACGTATATTCTATAATTATCTAATTCTAAATTTCTATTTTCTATAGAATTCTAGAATTTTTAATTAGATAGAAATTCTAGAAATTCGAAATATCTTTCTATTCTATTAGAAAAGATTCTAATAAATAGATTTCGAATCTATTTCTTATTTTATTTATTGTATTTAGAAAGATAAAGATATATATAGAAATATATAAAGAGTAAAGAGAAATTTGATGAAATTCTATTTCTATAAAGATAAAGTAGAAATAGAAGTGAAAGTCTCAATATCTAAATACTCAACTAAATATAAGAAATAATAAATATAAGTAATATAAGTATTAAGATAAAGTATTTAGAAAGTATTCTAAAAAAGTATTTATGTATCGTATTTATGCCTTAAAGTATAAGGTAATATTAAGTGTAATAATAAGAAAGTAGAATTCTAATTTCATTAAATAATGAAATCTAACGATAACGAAACCGAAACAAAGTATAAGATCCCTTCAGCTTAGGGAGTGATTAGTCCGACAGAAAAAAGAGTCAAACTCTCATTCCTTTTATTCAATTTGAACTCATTGCTTCGTTCAGCGTTCAGATGAGTTATGCCTATCGCTATCTCACACTAAGCAAAAAAGGATTGAAACATTTTCT